TGTTCTTTTACCCAAGAAAAATTATTTACCCAAGAAAAATTATTTCTATTTTGCATGGTCCAATCATTGATCCCGGAATTTATACAATAAATTTGATAGGTAGCTAGTAGAATTCCCTATCCACAAGTTTGCCATTGTATTGATTGTACTAAATACTAAAAGAATTGTCCTAATAGAATAACGTATGAATACCTTTCATTTCAAATTGTAAAAGATATAAATCTAAAGAATAAGTAAGATTTGAAATGATTTCTTTATACACGAAAAAAAATTAGAATTTGATTGATATTAAGAGATCTAGAGATCTAAAGAATTCTTCATTCATTAATTGAATGATAAATTACTACAAGGGAAGGAGATACGCGATTTAAAAAATGGAAGATCCAATATTTCACAATTGTATCTAGAATCACTGGAAAGGTGGAAACAAGACCAGATAGAATCTGATCATTCTCAGCCAATCCAAAATCGTTGTAGATCAAACTAATCATTAGTTCCCAACCATGGGTCGAGTGAAATCCGACCCATAAATCAGTAACTAAAAGAATCAAAAAAGCTTTGATTGTGTCACTTAAATTATAAATAAATTCCTGAATCCAAGAATTCAGAAAAAAAAGTTCTTCATTGCCCAGAACAAAATAACCACTTAGAACAGCAAAACAGATTAGATTTGTGGAAAACTCCAAGATGATATGAAAATGAGATTCATTGTGTCTTTTGACTAATTGTATCGTTTCCTTGTGCATTTCTATACGAAGCCTTTGCATATGTATTTCCGAGTATTCCTTTATTATCTCGTCCAACAGGAATAGTTCTTCTAATTCCAGAAATTTTTCTAGAACATTTTTCTCTTTAATAGAATTAAAGAGGATTTCGGATTGACTGGTATTCCACCAATTAAGAACCCAAGTTTCTAGACATTTCTGAAATGAGATAGAAATCCACCAGGGCAAAAAGAGTATAGATACAAGATATAGAAGGGAAGCCAATGCTTTCTTTTTTTTCATTCTGTATCTGTGATGTTAATTGTTAATGAACCTATTTCATTCGTCGATTCTATCCGAGATTTCTATGAAGCACTTATTCTATAACTCTAAGAAGAACAAGATATCGAACCCAAGGATCTTTTCCTATTTTTGTTTTTTTATTTTGTATAAGAATTGAGTCTTTGGATATAGAATAGAACATCTTTTTATGGAATAAACATTTTGAAGAAGTTTAAATTGTTTTAAAAAAATAATAAGTAAGTTCCTTTTCTCATGCTGATATTTCTTCTCAGTTCATTTCAAAATACTTCAATTGGTATGCGCAAGAAATAGGCTAATTCTGCAGCTTTTTTTTCAATTTCTCGTAGAGTCAAATTATCATCAGTACGAGTCAAGGGAATGGCTCCCTGACCCCGGATTTCCATATAAAGGACATGACGAGAAAAAAGACCTTCTCTCGCTTCCATTCTGATTGATTGGATATCTTTCAGAAAGAAACTAAGAAAGATGCGACGATTTATTCCAGGAAATCCCCAACGAAAAAGGCGCATTATCCCTTTTTTTCTATCGAATTGATCATAACCACTACCTACATTCCAGAAAATTGTGCACCACAAATAAGAACTAATGAATAGACCTGCGATTCCATAGAAAGACATCACGATCCCTTGTGGGAAAAAAATAATTTGCTGAGACGGAAATAAAGATATAAGATTTATACCAAGATAACTGGAAGTTCCAACCACTAAGAATCCTAGTGAACCTAAAAAAAGGATAAAGGCCCAGCAAAAATTACTTATTTTTTGAGATCCCGGTATAAGTTCTATCCATATATGTTCTGATCGCCAGTTCATACTATACTAGATCCAGTTGCATTTGATTGGAATTGAGAGAATAACCCAAATGGATTTGACTTTACTTTTCTTACTTAATCCCGAAGTAACTTTCATCAACTAGCAGTATTCTTACGTAAACCATTAGAAAGAATTGGTTAGATACATTGAATTTCTATTTGAATGGTTTTCAAAAAATAAATTGCTCATCATTTTGATAAGCTATAACCGCACATATATGCATAGCATCTATAACAACTCTTCCATTTGTTTTCGGAAAAGAAAGGCCAAATATTGTATATCCTGCTATATTACATGAAAATGTATCTGTATGATGATCCAGTGTTGTGACGAGATTTAGTTCCATCGTATTTATACAATCTTATTTCTTTGGACATAAAGAGATAAAGAAGCCATTGCAATTGCCGGAAAGACTAGGCCCACTAAAGGAACAAAAATAGAGGGAAAGTTCAAATTGATCATAGAATGGGTACCTTGATTTCATATTTGTACCTATTTTAATTATAAATAGATCTTATTATAAGTCTATCTATTAGAGAAAATAGAGTAGAGAAAATATAGAAAAAATATGAAATATTTAAGAAGAAAGAAAGAAGTGCAAAGAATAGAGAATGTACCTATTCCTCTTTTTCCTCATTCTACACGAATATGTAGGAGAATCTAATTTTAGAATTTTTATTCTTCTTCTCCCATCCTTAATCTTCTTTTTATTATTTCTTATGAATTCGTGACTTTAACCAATCTTAATATTAATAAATATGTAAAAAAGACGGATAAAATTATTTTGATTTTCCGTATTTCTCGTAAAGGAATTATACAAAACTCCTAACTCTTACTACACTTATAATTGATGTTCCCAAAGAAAATACCATCTTCTTAGTTTTGTTTTGTGTTTTTCTTTTTTCTTACAATGAACTAAATGTTTCTTCGATAAAAAGAAAAAGAACTGAACCTAGTGCTATACTTCCTTTTTTCAATCTTTTTTTTTAATCATTATTCAAGGGAAGGAAACCATGTAGTTGAAATAATTCATTAAGAACACCTTTTAAAAGATTACGTGGTACGATTGGGTCGAATAAGCCCTTATGGAATAAATACTCAGTCTCTTGGAAACCGTCGGGTACTGTCTTATTCAATGTTTGTTCAATGACTCTTTTCCCCGCAAACGCAATGTAGGCATTAGGTTCAGCAATAATGATATCTCCCAACATACCAAAACTTGCTGTAACTCCACCAGTTGTAGGAGATGTAAGAATTGATACATAAAATAACTTTTTCTTTGATTGATAATCATATGAAGCAGAAGATATTTTAGCCATTTGCATTAAGCTCAAACTCCCTTCTTGCATGCGTGCTCCTCCAGAAGCACACACAATAATAAGAGGCAGAAATCGATTAGTAGCATACTCGATCAAACGGGTGATTTTCTCACCTACAACGGATCCCATACTACCTCCCATAAACTGAAAATCCATAACTCCAATTGCTATGGGAATACTATTTAGTTTACCTATGCCCGTTTGGACAGCTTCAGTTAAACCTGTTTGATTTTGATAATCAGAGATGCGATCTATATAAGGTTCCTCCTCTGAATGAAATTCAATGGGGTCCAGAGAGACCATATCTGTATCCATAGACTCCCAAGTACCAGGATCAATCAAAAGTTTTATTTGATCTGAACTACTCATTTTCAAATGATATCCGCAGTATTCACAAATATTCATTTTTGAACTCAAGAATTTTTTATAATTTGATCCATAACAATTCTCGCATTGAACCCATAACTCTTTGTAGTTTATATTTAGATAAAAATTATTAGATGTTTCTATTGTATCCATTTCTATTGTATCCATTTCTATTGTATCCATTTCTATTGTATCCATTTCTATTGTATCCATTTCTATTGTATCCATTTCTATTGTATCCATTTCTATTGTATCCATTTCTGTTCTATCCATTTCTATTTTATCCATTTCTATTCTATCCATTTCTGTTCTATTCATTTCTATTGTATCCATTTCTGTTCTATCCATTTCTGTTCTATCCATTTCTATTTTATCAAAAGGACTATTACTAGTTTCTAGACTTGAATTTTCACTTTCAATACTACTTGGACTTTCCGTATAAATTAAACTAGTAATGTAGCTGTCGATACCACTGTCAATGTCACTATTAAGACTGATTTCAAAACTAAGATAAGTGTCAATGCAACTATTAATGTGATTATTCCAATTAGATTGAGTATCATATATAGAATAATCAAAGTAGTAATTACTACTATTAGACTCACTATTCAAAGAATCAGAAAAAAAAAGATCTAGTTCACTCAAAAAAGAAATAGCATTATCAATATCAATATCAAAATTCTGATTTTCAATATCAAAATAGACAGAATAACTGTCACCATTACTATTTCTAACTAAAAAAGTATCATCAGAGATCAAACTCCAAATATTACTGCTATCAAATAAATAATTGAGATAATTATTCTTACTTAAATTAGAACTGTCCAAACTAGTAATATTTTTCTCCGTATCATTTAGAATAGGTTCTTCACTTCCATCGGTATGTCCAAGAGCATCAAAACTATCCATTGATTTACTTAGTCCACACCTATGTTCTAACTTCTTGTTAGACAACATTGAATTGAACCAACATTTTTCCATAGAGCCTTTCTGCCCCCTATTTGATAAAAACCTAATACTAATAGATGAATAGTCATTTTATGTAGATGAATAGTCATTTGATGAAGAAAATCATTTTACTATTTCTTTTTCTTTTTTCTTTCTTTTGATTTCTCATACTAATTCAAAAGAAGCATATGATTCAATGATTAAGATTGTTAATGAAAAATTAGCGAGTCTTGAAAAGAAAGAATTATCCTTTTGGGGAATCCGATGAATTATTTTAATATCTATTCTGATTGTGATTATGATAGAATATTTTCCTCAAAAAAATATAAAAACATATTTCTCTCATTTCAAACTAAAAATTATTATCAAAAAAATACATAGTTGTTTTTTCCCATACATGAAAAATGTATTCTCATAGAATCTCGTGTTATAGAGTCAAATAAGAAAATGATGAAAAAGACAATATATAGTATGTAGTATGGGGATAGAAGAGATCCTTCCCTTGGTGTGATCTATGGCCTAAAACTAAAGAATCTAAAACAATCCAATTAAAAGAATCCATAATGAAGCCTATGTCTCCAACAATAAATAATAGAATAGAAGTTCTTAAGTCTTCGATTTTATCTTTAAATTTTGCATATACTTATATATCGTATATATGGTAAGGTCTGTATTTTTTACATATGAAAGATATATGCAAATACACAAAGATCCTCATAGTATAGGATTGGTATAAGATGTTTATTCTTTATTCGACCCAATCTTTTCCTAAAAAAAGATTGGGCCAAGTTTCATTGCAATGAATTAGAAGAACAAACAGTAATTGCTGAATTATACGTGCTTATTTTGTCTATTTATCTAGCTTATCAACTGGTTCAAATTCAAATTTTATCGCTTTCCATACTTCACAAGCAGCGGCTAGCTCAGGGCTCCATTTGCTAGCTTCACGAATAATATTATTCCCTTCACGAGCAAGATCACGTCCCTCGTTACGAGCTTGTACACATGCTTCCGAAGCCACCCGATTAGCTACTGCACCAGGTGCATTTCCCCAAGGGTGTCCTAAAGTTCCTCCACCAAACTGTAGTACGGAATCATCCCCAAAGATTTCGGTTAGGGCAGGCATATGCCAAACATGAATACCCCCTGAAGCCACGGGCAAAACACCTGGCATAGAGACCCAGTCTTGAGTGAAAAAAATACCACGACTTCGATCTTTTTCAATAAAATCATCACGTAATAAATCAACAAAACCCAGAGTCATCTCACGTTCACCCTCCAGTTTACCTACTACTGTACCAGCGTGAATATGATCTCCACCAGACATACGTAATGCTTTAGCTAGTACACGAAAATGCATACCATGATTCTTCTGTCTATCAATAACTGCATGCATTGCGCGATGGATGTGAAGAAGTAGACCATTGTCGCGGCAATAATGAGCCAAGCTAGTATTTGCGGTGAATCCCCCGGTTAAGTAGTCGTGCATTACGATGGGAACTCCCAATTCTCTGGCAAATATCGCTCTTTTCATCATTTCTTCACATGTACCCGCAGTTGCATTTAAGTAATGTCCTTTTATTTCACCCGTTTCAGCTTGCGCTTTATAAAGAGATTCGGCACAAAATAAGAAACGATCTCTCCAACGCATAAATGGTTGTGAGTTCACGTTTTCATCATCCTTAGTAAAATCAAGTCCACCCCGTAGACATTCATAAACCGCTCTGCCGTAGTTTTTTGCGGATAATCCCAATTTTGGTTTAATAGTACATCCCAATAGGGGACGACCGTACTTGTTTAATTTATCTCTTTCAACTTGGATGCCATGAGGCGGACCTTGGAAAGTTTTGGAATAAGAAGGGGGAATTCGCAGATCTTCCAGACGTAGAGCTCGTAGGGCTTTGAAACCAAAAACATTACCCACAATGGAAGTAAACATGTTAGTAACAGAACCTTCTTCAAAAAGGTCTAAAGGATAAGCTACATAAGCAATATATTGATTTTCCTCCCCAACAACGGCCTCAATGTGGTAGCATCGTCCTTTGTAACGATCAAGACTGGTAAGTCCATCAGTCCACACAGTTGTCCATGTGCCAGTAGAAGATTCGGCTGCTACCGCAGCACCCGCTTCTTCAGGCGGAACTCCCGGTTGAGGAGTTACTCGGAATGCTGCCAAGATATCCGTATCTTTGGTTTCATAGTCAGGAGTAAAATAAGTCAACTTGTAATCTTTAACACCAGCTTTAAATCCAACGCTTGCTTTAGTTTCTGTTTGTGGTGACATAAGTCCCTCCCTACAACTCATGAATTAAGAATTCTCACAACAACAAGGTCTACTCGATATGAATTGGGCGTGAATGAAACCTTTGCTAAAAACCTTTTCAATTAAAGAAATATTCAACTCAACTAATGAATAATAAAAATTGGACAAAGGTTTCGTTATTGTACCATGTATTTGATTCACCAAATACAATCGTTATTTTATACTCTTTGATATATATAGCGCAACCCAATCTTCGTTTTGAAAATTTTTATTTCTAATAGAATTGATCACCTTCTGAAATTTCTTTTTTTTTTTCATTAAGAAATTTAAGATTTTATAAAAAAAAAAGAAAATGAAAATAAATTTCATTAATAATGAAGATAGATAAATAAAATTAAAATAGATATATAATAATAGAATATATTAGAATATAAAAAAATATAGAAAAAAAAAAAAGAAATAAGAAATAATAAAGAAATTCCCTCTTGACAGTAATAGATGTGTATATGTAAATCCTAGATGTGAAATGTGGAAAGAGGCATAATTCATCTAGAAAAGGGAACAGATACGGTATATGGTATATGATATATAAATATGGTATATAAAATATGGTATATAAAGAAGAATAAATAAGAATAAAAGAAGAATAAATAAGAATAGGTGCACAAAAAAAAAAAAAAAAAAAAAGAATTCAAAATTGACCGATTCACTGAATAAAGGATTGAATTGGATTTGATTGGGTAGTACCAACACAATTGAATGCTAACTCCCATTTATTTCTTAAGGAATTAACCGATCAACTTGCTATCGGATATTTATTTTTGATTTAGTACTTTTCAAAAAAGAATTTCGACATATTTATTATGATTTATGATTATGAGAAGCAATCCCACTACTTCTGATCCTGTGGTTTCGACACTTGAAGAACAAAACTTAGGACGTATCGCTCAAATTATTGGTCCGGTACTGGATGTCATTTTTCCACCGGGCAAGATGCCTAATATTTACAATGCTTTGGTAATTAAGAGTAGAGATACTGTTGATCAGCAAATTAATGTAACTTGTGAGGTACAACAATTATTAGGGAATAATCGAGTGAGAGCTGTAGCTATGAGTGCTACAGATGGTCTAATGAGAGGAATGAAAGTGATTGACACAGGAGCTCCTCTAAGTGTTCCAGTCGGCGGAGCTACTCTTGGACGAATTTTCAACGTTATTGGAGAGCCTGTTGATAATTTAGGTCCTGTCGATATTTGCACAACATCTCCCATTCATAGATCTGCACCCGCCTTCATACAGTTAGATACAAAATTATTAATCTTTGAAACAGGGATTAAAGTAGTGGATCTTTTAGCCCCCTATCGCCGTGGAGGAAAAATAGGACTATTTGGGGGAGCTGGAGTGGGTAAAACAGTACTTATTATGGAATTGATCAACAACATTGCCAAAGCTCATGGAGGCGTATCCGTATTTGGCGGAGTAGGTGAACGTACTCGTGAAGGAAATGATCTCTACATGGAAATGAAAGAATCCGGAGTTATTAATGAAAAAAAGCTTGCAGAATCCAAAGTGGCTCTAGTCTATGGTCAAATGAATGAACCGCCAGGAGCTCGTATGAGAGTTGGCTTGACTGCCTTAACCATGGCGGAATATTTCCGGGATGTTAATAAGCAAGACGTACTTCTATTTATTGACAATATATTTCGTTTCGTTCAAGCAGGGTCCGAAGTATCTGCCTTATTAGGTAGAATGCCTTCTGCAGTGGGTTATCAACCTACCCTTAGTACGGAAATGGGTTCTTTGCAAGAAAGAATTACTTCTACCAAAGAAGGATCTATAACATCAATCCAAGCAGTTTATGTACCTGCGGATGATTTAACCGACCCTGCTCCTGCTACGACATTTGCACATTTAGATGCTACTACCGTATTATCAAGAGGATTAGCTGCTAAAGGGATTTATCCAGCAGTAGATCCCTTGGATTCTACATCAACTATGTTACAACCTCGGATCGTTAGCAAAGAACATTATGAAACTGCGCAAAGGGTTAAGCAAACTTCACAACGTTACAAAGAACTTCAGGACATTATAGCTATCCTTGGGTTAGACGAATTATCCGAAGAAGATCGTTTAACTGTAGCAAGAGCACGAAAGATTGAGCGTTTCTTATCACAACCCTTCTTTGTTGCAGAAGTATTTACTGGTTCTCCAGGGAAATATGTTGGTCTCGCAGAAACAATAAGGGGATTTCAATTTATCCTTTCCGGAGAATTAGACGGTCTTCCCGAGCAGGCCTTTTATTTGGTCGGTAACATCGATGAAGCTACCGCAAAAGCTATGAACTTAGAAGAGGAGAGCAAATCGAAGAAATGACCTTAAATCTTTGTGTACTGACTCCTAATCGAATGATTTGGGATTCCGAAGTGAAAGAGATTATTTTATCTACTAATAGTGGACAAATTGGTGTATTACCAAATCATGCCCCTATTGCTACGGCTGTAGATATTGGCCTTTTGAGAATACGACTAAACAACCAATGGTTAACGGTGGCTCTTATGGGCGGTTTCGCTAGAATAAGCAATAATGAGATCACCATTTTAGGAAATGATGCAGAAATTAGTACTGAAATTGATCCACAAGAAGCTCAACAAACTCTTCAAATAGCTGAAGCTAACTTGAGTAGAGCTGAGGGTAAAAGACAAGCAATTGAGTCAAATCTAGCTCTCAGACGAGCTAGGACGCGAGTAGAGGCTGTCAATGCAATTTCCTCTTAGTAGTCATCATCAAAAAAGTTCTTTATTATACCCTATACACTACATCTTTATTCCACAAAATAAACACAATGAAGTCTAATTTAATTATAGAACGACAAAAAGAGTTTGGATAGAAAAACTTATTAGATACCATGGAATCCGGTATCTAATAAGTTCTACCTACTATTGGATTTGAACCAATGACTCCCGCCGTATGAAAGCAATACTCTAACCACTGAGTTAAGTAGGTTATTTATCACCACAAAAAAGATCTTCATAACTTTGATGAATTATAAAGAAAATAGGTTTTTTAAGCAATATAAATCTTTTCTCTTTTACCCGTAAACGTAAAGATATCCGAGAGTTATCATGTGGAATTTTGGGATACCCTTCTTGACAAGAAAATCTCTCTATGTTAAAATAGTTCTAACAAGGGCTATAGCTCAGTTAGGTAGAGCACCTCGTTTACACGTGCGCCAATGCTTTTCAAAGGAGGCTATTATGCAATGACCATAATTTCTTTTTTTTTTTAGAAGTTGATGTCTTACTCCGTAGATTTGAGAGAACAAGAGAAAAATAGCCTGACAACTATTTGGTTTGATCCAATTAAGGTGCGAATTCCGGTGCCAAATAAAAAAGAACCCGCCATTGTAAGGTAAATGCTCATTTCATTCAATGCCAGGCATAATGAGTCTAAAGATCTCAAAAGAATCTCTTTTCGTCCTATGAGCTTTGAGGTGTATGAAGTCTCATATTTGACTCTTGCGACGGAGCGATAGAGACTCCATTTCGCTTAGGTTTATCTAGGCCGAAGGCAGACCTAAATCAAGGTCACCCTTCTTTGAAAAACTTTGGTATTGCTCTTATATCAGGATATAAATAATGAATAAGAGCACATGGAACCATTTCCTTTTTTTAATTATCCTATCTCTCTTCCTGTAAAGATGTAAATAGACGTAAATAAAAAATATGGTGGACTAACTGATCTTTACATTAGTTAATGAAAGAGCCCAATGCAACAAAATGCATGTTGGGTCTTTGAAACAGTTTAAATCATTTCGATAAAAAAAGTTTGATCTGTTTTACCGAGAAAGTCTACGGTTCGAGTCCGTATAGCCCTAATACATTCCCTTTTTGTTTGATATCTCAATTTTAGTAGTAGTAGGAACAATAAAAGAAACACAAAAATTCATTCCAACCTAACGGACCTAATTGGTATTTTTGTTGTTTTTAAAAGAACAATTTTTGTTGTTTTTAAAAGAATACCCATCTCTCTTCATCCACTTTAATGAATGAATTACATATGATATTTTGTTTTTTTTCCTGTTTCTAATAAAATAGTTAGTGATACATTTTTTTTTTTTTTTTTTTTGGTATACCCAATCCCAGTCAATTTAGTAAAATCATGAAATAATCCTGTCACTATCCTGTCACTTCAACCTGAACCAAGTAAATCCAATCTTAAGTCGCATGGATCTAGGACCTCTTCTTTTCTTGATCTTAAGTATTTGTAGAAGCTTTTTTACTAATGTACTATAATGGACTAATATACTAATGGCGGAACAAAAAACCTAAAATATTCTTTCAATTTGTTTCAAAGATTATGTGAGGCTCATTCATTATCCCTAAATCAAAAAAAAAAAAACCTTTTTATATATTCTGAAGGTTGAGTGGGATTTAAACATTTTATCTGTTTATCTGTAAAATTGTTCGATAATGTGTAATTCTTTTTGAAATTTGAAATAATAAAAGTATAAACAGAGAGGAAGAAATGAAAAAAATATTTATCCCAACACATTTCAATGAATTTCATTTTTAGAAGGCATGAATATCTATCCAATACATTCTTCCTGTGTCAGGAACCAGATTTGAACTGGTGACACGAGGATTTTCAGTCCTCTGCTCTACCAACTGAGCTATCCCGACCATTTATCTGCATCATCCTAGTAAAGTACTTGTATCTATGTTAGTTAACAGTACTAAAAAAGATAGTTTTAAAAAATTGCACCTAGCCCCCTTTCATTTTTTAGATTAAAAAAAAAAGACTCATTTTGTAAAATGTAAAAAGAATGATATGAACTGTGAATGATTAAATAACGGAGATTTTATATGTTTATTTGTGCAGGTATCCTATTTCTAAAAAAAAATTGGATTGTAATTTGAAGAGGATATGAGGATTTTTATTTGGATTCATTTGTTAAAGAACAGAGTGAATGAAATAAGAAAGATATTTAATTTTGTTTGAACTGAAAAATTGAAAAAAAAAAAAAAAGAGGATGAGTGTAAAGAAAGAGTGAGGAATTTAAATGGGCTTTTTCTTGGGGATAGAGGGACTTGAACCCTCACGATTTTTAAATTCGACGGATTTTCCTCTTACTCTAAATTTCATTATTGTCGGTATTGACATGTAAAAGGGGACTCTCTCTTTATTCTCGTCCGATTCATCTTCAAAAAATATATCAAACTCTAGAATGAATCATTTGATCATCAAATAACTGAAAATAACTTAATATTTGATATTTGAATTAGAATTGATATAATTTCTACTTTTTAGAATATAGTATTCTAATTAATATAGAATACTAGAAAAGAAATAGAATAGAATACTAGAAAAGAAATAGAGGGTTTCTATATATATTTTTATCCTAGACTCATACTAATACTCATATCTTAACATAGGAGATAAGATAATAGTAATAGAAAGAAATGTGATTAATTGCTTGTTATATAAGTATGTATACGTATGTATTAGGTTTTTAAGGTTATCCTTTGTATCATTTCTATCTTTTCTTTTGATAGATAGAAATATTTTAGCTACTAATCTAACGTAGTAAATTCCATTCGTTAGAACAGCTTCCGTTGAGTCTCTGCACCTATCCCTTTTTTCTCATTTTTTCTTTTTTCTAAAAAAAAAGATTTGGCTCAGGATTGCCCATTTTTAGTTCCAGGGTTTCTCTGAATTTGAAAGTTACCACTTAGCAGGTTTCCATACCAAGGCTCAATCCAATCAAGTCCGTAGCGTCTACCAATTTCGCCATATCCCCTTTTACTTTGCTTTGAGACTTTAATATTTAATACAAGGATCTAGTTCTAATTCCATATACTTCTTTCATTTATCTTGGCACTAATAATTCCTATATTGAAAAAGTGTATGCTGCTATTTGACTTTTATGCCCACCCTCTATTCTATATTCTATCATTGATGTATCCACAATTCAATATGGATAGATAGATCCCACATAGATTTATGCTTTTACTAATACTTCCTTTTGACAGTATGATTTAAAATAGTGGAACGGCCAATATTAATTATTCGTCCTATTGTCTATAATTAGAGAATCCAAATTCTTATCAGTTTTAGTCGTTTATTTCCATTATTCAAATAGAAATCAATAGAATATGATTCTCTTTTTACTAGTTTTCTAATTTATCTAATTTATCTATTAGAATTCGTTACGTGAAATTTAGATTTTAAGTTTTAATTCTAGGTCCATAATTAGAATGATACAATTCTAAATGGTAAGAAATGAATTCTTTAGAATATTATTGAAGATTTCATTTCAGATCAAATTGAAGATTTTATTTCTTGTATTGATTTCATATTCCTATACATATTCATATATCTATATATATGGTATATATGGAATTATGATGGAATTCTATTTCTTTTAGATATCAATTTGATCTAAATCAAATTGAAAATATCTAACTAATAACTAAGAAATATAAGAAATGTAAAAAAAAAAAAAAAGAAGAATCGCTAGGTAATAGTTAAGATCCAAAGTTTCCTGTATTACTCTTCTATCCGCCCGCTTAGCTCAGAGGTTAGAGCATTGCATTTGTAATGCGATGGTCATCGGTTCGATTCCGATAGCCGGCTCTTTTTATTTTTATTTCCACGATTAAAAATCTCTACTTTAGCTTTCTCTAAATGTTGGGTCACCAATCTATTATGTCATGGTAACTTGTATGTTATAGTAACTTGCAGCTATAGCTATGAAAAAAAAAGTTGACTAGAACAATTAGATCTCTACATAAGAAATTTAAAAAGGTAGTCTTAACTTGAATTTCCTATATATACAAAAATCAAAATATTAATAAAATTTCTTTTCAAATTTCTTTCATTCTGTTTTATAGTACTTCAGTAGATTGAGTTTTGTTTTGCTTATTTTTTAGTTCAGTCTGAATTTCAATTTTTTTTTTAAGTAAAGTGAATCAAAAAGGAGCCTTTATATGTCCCGTTACCGAGGACCTCGTTTTAAAAAAATACGCCGGCTGGGAGCTTTACCAGGACTAACTAGTAAAAGACCCAGATCCAGAAGTTCTCTTCAAACCCAATTGCGCTCTGGAAAAAAATCGCAATATCGTATTCGTTTAGAAGAGAAACAGAAATTGCGTTTTCATTATGGTCTGACAGAGCGACAATTACTTAAATATGTGCATATTGCTGGAAAAGCCAAAGGGTCAACAGGCCAGGTTTTACTACAACTGCTTGAGATGCGTTTGGATAACATACTTTTTCGATTAGGTATGGCTTCGACCATTCCAGGAGCCAGACAATTAGTTAACCATAGACACATTTTAGTTAATGGTCGTATAGTGGATATACCAAGTTATCGTTGCAAACCCCGAGATATTCTTACTACGAAGAATAAAGAAAGATCGAAAGCTCTGATTCAAAATTCTCTTGTTTCATTTCCACGCGGGGAAATGCCAAACCATTTGACTATGGACTCTTTACAATATAAAGGATTTGTAAATCAAATAATAGATAGTAAATTGATTGGTTTGAAAATAAATGAGTTGTTGGTCGTAGAATATTATTCCCGTCAGACTTGATTATAACGAAAAAAGCATACAATTTTGACTCCTTTCGCTGAAGTCAATAGAGTACCTTGTGCTCTGTCTCATTCACGTATCACAAGCAATAATATTCTTTTTCTTTTTTCTTCTTTTCAATAAATTCAATAAAAAGACGATCTTTTCCTTTTTATTTTACTTATTTTACGTATAAAAAGGATGTAATTACGGATATAGAATCTCTATTAAATTAAGGGCCTTACTGTTAGTTAGAATAATGATATCAATTCTTATTTTATTTTATACATTGTAGTTGGTAACGTTGATGAATGAAAAGAAACGGAGAAAGAGGGATTCGAACCCTCGGTAGACAAAAGTCTACATAGCAGTTCCAATACTACGCCTTGAACCACTCGGCCATCTCTCCTACAAAATCTTTTTTCTGACCAAAATTTGAAAGAATAACAAGTAATTCATCTTAATTTTAATACAGGTATGACCGCCCGATGGTCCTATAAGAAAAAAATTCTTTATTTCCAACAATTGCATATTTCTTAACAACAATTTCTTTAATCAGCTACTTCATGGATCTATTCAAAATTCACGAATTATCCTATTTTTATTTTGATTTTATAACGTGTCACATACACGTTATGCAAACAAAAGAGCTGGTTACTTTGTTTGAATTTAAATTTCTCATGGAATGACTATTCCATTATTTTCACTTTTTGGGTCATAACCAAACAAAAGAAAAACTTCTCCTGTTTTAAAAATATATAGGAAGTTTGATTATTCAATTTCGATCAAATATTAATAGTTTTGGTCATTGGTATACTACAAAATTGTAATGAAATCTAAGCGGATTCAACTATTTCATCTTTGTAAAAAAGGAGAGACCTTTTAGGACTCACGTTTTTTCAATTAGTCTTTTTTATGTTATTTTGTACTGTACAATTCCTTTTTTTGTGGAATCGTTTTTCCCAAAGGGGGATTAGAAGAATTATAGAATGAATTACTAATTATGCCTAGATCTCGAATAAATGGAAATTTTATTGATAAGACCTCTTCAATTGTAGCCAATATTTTATTACGAATAATTCCGACAACTTCAGGAGAAAAAAAGGCATTTACCTATTACAGAGATGGTGCGATTTGATTTTTTTTATTTCTCAGTTTTACGAGAAAAAGTACAAAGTACGTAGAAAGTACGTAGTTAGGAATAGAAAAAAATGAGTGAAAGAAACCTACGCTTGGTGAAGGTGAAGTTTAGAGATAGAGCAATTCCTTCTGTCGTGTATCCTCGATTGATGCAGCCTTAGATGCTTCAATTTTCTATTTTAGTATTGAGCAAAAGGTTATATCTATAGGTTTTTTATTGGAGGGAAATCCTACTTCATTAGTACCAATAGGTGGCATCGGGGAAAAAGCACTACACCTAGGAATCAACAACAAAAAATTTTTGTTCTAAATAACCCTTTTCCTTATTGGTATCGGGACTAAAAATAATGGTTGGGAAAAAAAGATCCATCTCATTCGTACTTTTGGTACCCGTATAACCATCAAAGACCGTTGAAGTGACTAATTCCTGGAAATCGTAAGCGTTGAGTACAAAAAAATTTTTGGAGTTACCCTTTCTTAATACGATTAGTGTTTAGAAAAAATCTCTTGTGGGAAGGCTGGCTATAAATTTCTTGTAAAAATATCAGCCCCTGTCAGTTCATAATGAGAATAATGAAATTTTTCTTATTCCCTTTAGTACTATAGTACTATGCACAGAAGGGAGGAGCCGTATGAGATGAAAATCTCATGTACGGTTCTGGAACGGAGATTCTTTTACTAGAATGAACGACCGTAACGGATGTCGGCTCAATCCGAAGGAAATTATGCAGAAGCTTTACAGAATTATTATGAAGCTACGCGACCAGAAATTGATCCCTATGATCGAAGTTATATACTCTATAATATAGGTCTTATACATACAAGCAACGGAGAGCATACAAAAGCTTTGGAATATTATTTTCGGGCACTAGAACGAAATCCTTTTTTACCACAAGCTTTTAATAATATGGCCGTGATCTGTCATTACGTGCGACTATCTTCACTATAGAAAGCAAGAAAAAAAATTGTCTAGTAAATACTAGAAAAAAGAGGCTTTCTACATATGCATCGTCAAAAATAACGATTTTTATCAGCTGTAGCAAGGAAAGAGACTTCGAAAAACCAAAAAAAGAGGAAGAAAGAAGTATGCCTATATATTATACTCTATGGATAAAGAGTCAAATTGATAGAGAAAGCACCGTAAAGATCCATAAGTAAGCTATTATTTGGTCAATACAAGTTCAGAACTGCTTACTTATGTCATGATATGGGATAAAAAGTTAGAAATCAACTTATGTAATAGAGTCGATCTACTAAAGTATTAAGCAGCGGTGTAGCATCAGATCCCAAAGATAGTAAGTTCTTTTTTCTTAACGGAGGAAGGTCTTTTTCAAAGATTCTATAGAAATAGAAATCTCATATACCATATATGAGATATGAAACCGAGATAGTTACCTTTTAGAAAATTCTAACGATATCGGGGAGGATATCTACGCTTAATTTTTCTGAAGGTGGGATAAAAGAGAAAACTAATAATTGATCAAAATTAGAATTGGAAACTTATGTAATAAACATTTTCTGGTTAACCCAAGAGAAAGGAGAAACTAGAATAAATTTATGAAAAATCAAATTCAGTTAGCATAGGATAAATTAAGAGAAGATGAAATGCAAAGAATTGATTGCTGAGCCGTATGAGGTAGGAAACTCTCAAGTACGGTTCTAAGGGAGGGAATTTACTAACCTATTCCGACCGAGGAGAACAGGCCATTCTACAAGGCGACTCGGAAATTGGACAGGCTTGGTTCGATCAAGCTGCTGAGTATTGGAAACAAGCTATAGCGCTTACTCCAGGGAATTATATTGAAGCACACAATTGGTTAAAAATAACGAAGCGTTTTGAATAAGACTTTTTAATTTTTTTTGTTGGAAACAACAAAAAAATTAAAAAATAAATCGTTTCTATGAAAAGAAACAATCAAGAATTTTCAATTTTATTATATCCCTTCTTTCTAAATTCTTTAATTTTTTACATTTTTTAGTTACATTTTTTAGAGTATTTTATAAGGATAAATATTACAGATGCCATATAGCCTAGACCTCTTAAAAATATTTT